CCAGAAAAATAAATGGATTGGACATTTGATCTTGTCGCTGAGATAAAGGCATAAAAATCAGAAAGAATATAGAGAATTAGAATCGGTTTTTTAGCATTTAACCCCCTTTTATGTTATGGATTTCATTGTTCAAAAAATGATTCGCAGAGAAGAGAGAGATTTTGTTTACGGATTTTTGAGTAGAATACAATTGTGAAGTGTATAAGAAAAGAAGGTTTGTATGGCTTAAACACGTGTGGAGATATCTATAATATCTGTCTTTCTTCTCTTTTATTGTTTTATTGTCGTTCTATGTTCTATTCGGGGCAACACAGGTTGTGCTCTCCGAAAACATAATTTCAATTTTCTATTCAATTAAAAATTCAAATTGAAGTATGATACTTTTCAGATATCTGATAATTCTATATCGGGAACATATATAAATAATATATATCCGTCTAACAATTTATCTTGGGGTGGGGGGTTTACATATACTCATAATTGTTGTTATAATTATTATTAATAATTAAAATTGAGAAGGATTTTTTGATTGAAAAAATCCATACTGATTAGTTATATATCATATATCAAGTTGTATTTTCTTATGTCATTAGGAAACCAAAATTTGGAGATTCAAATCCAAGAATCATTCATGAATTCTAAGTCAATAGTTAATGGGTCCTATTTTCAGAAAGTTGAATTTTGTATTTTGCGACTGAAAATCCACATTTGATTTTTCAATAGAAAGGTAAGAAAAAGTTTTGAACATTATGAATTTTGAGATAGACTCAATCGAAATTGAAAGGATGAATCAAACCCAATCAAAAGGGAAGAAGGATTAGGATTTCTTTGACTTTTAGGAAAAATTAAGTAAAACAGAACTCAAGGTGCAAGTACAATAAAAAAGCAGTTCAGTAATCCGGGAAAGTTTTCATCTATTTTGTATTTGTAGCAGTTTGGCGACATGGCCGAGTGGTAAGGCAGAGGACTGCAAATCCTTTTTTCCCCAGTTCAAATCCGGGTGTCGCCTGATCAACAAAAAACTGGAAATCTCTTTTTTTCTTCTGTTGATATAACCCGCCGAATGATTCGCCAGCAGAAGAAGAGAAAGCAGACTGTTGATACTTGTTTGATTCTAAACACCTGGTCTGGGTGTTTTTCTCAAAAATTGTAAATATCCTTGCATTGCATATTTAGGCTTAGCTTTCAAGTAAATATTCAAATGCTAGAAGGGCTATCAAGACTTCGCAATTACCTTCTACTACAAATCAAAATTTTCGATTATTAATCCCTTGTATAATGACTGGACCTTGGATTAGATTGGAGAGCCCGATAGGAAATCGAAATAGTTGTGGAAGGGGGCAGAAGATACTTTATTATATACGAGGAACTCACGAAACTATCTCAGTGCTCAAGCATCCAATCAATTGAAATGAGGGTAAAAAAAAAAGAATAGGACCTATTATTCGTACATGTTCCATTAGTAACATTCCCTTGAGATGTTACTGCGGATTTTGCTTGGGTTTTATCTTTCCCGATTATAAATCATATAGTATAGGAATTTATTATAAAATGGGCGAATTTATTGGATTGGTTTATTCATAGTCTTCGTTCTTTTTGACTCTGCGCCATTGATTCTACTATTATTAGTGAGGAATAATGGAACAATTCCTTTAGATTTATAGAGATAGGGGACATAATTCATATGGATATAGTAAGTCTTGCTTGGGCTGCTTTAATGGTAGTCTTTACTTTTTCCCTTTCACTCGTAGTGTGGGGAAGGAGTGGACTCTAGGGGTCCTACTAATTGAGTTAAGGAAGCAAACTGTATCAATATCAATTGCTTTCTAGATGGTTCTGCAACACGTTTGGAACAAAATAAAAATATCTTCATTTTTAAATTATTCCATTGGACTCGACTGGAGTAATGTATTATAGGAATCATCCTCTTTCAATCAAAGAGCTATTTCAACGATTCCCATGTTTGTAGTTCGAAAGGAAGAGGATCCCAGGAAATTTATTCGAACCTAATTCTTCCTAAATTTTCTATTCCAATCAATGGACTCTTCCTAGGTGATACTGAGGAGGGCCGGACCCTTTTTTTATTTGTTTCTCTCTTTACTGTTCGTTCAAAGAAGAAGTGGTTTTGTTAAGTGTATACGCACTTTGTATGAGAAAGAAAGGATATAAACATAGTGATTGTCTAACGAGATACTATGTAGAATAAGATCGTCAGGTGAGTCACATATTGCGCATTTACCGCTTTCGAATTTTGGAAATTGGATTTAGACTTTATCGACTTATTTCATATCATGGTTCAGGCGTTAAAAATCAGTGAGGTTTACTTCTTGGGAATGTTAAAAAAAAAGATTACTACGTGATTTTTGGAATATGCCTATATCTATCGCTTTTGCTTCATTGATTTGATTCTATGAATAGATACCGAGATTCATATTGGAAATCAAAAATATAGTAATTCAAACTATAAGACATAGGAGTAATTCAGATTGATCAGAACAAATAGATATAGCAAATAAATGGAATTGGATGCTATGTCAATCCCATATATGGAATTGATATTCACATATATCAAGATAATATTGTAGATTGATATATAGATCCATATCAAATGCAGCCTCTATCTTTATTTTATTACAGGGGGCACAACAATCTAACTAATAAATAGTATGGTAGAAAGAAATAGATGAATCTTTCTACCATACTATCTATCTATTAGAATACTGCCGATTCTAGTCCACTCATTTCATTTAAGACATGAAATTGGAATCTTTTTCATTTTATTTCGTCAATTTTCATTCAAATTAGTTAATAATTAATCGTTTTGACTGACTGTTTTTACATAAATGATAAGTAGAAAAGCGGTAGGAACTAGAATAAATAGTGCAGTAGCAATAAATGCAAGAATATTTACTTCCATAATCTCATCGGTTTTTTACTTCGCAATAACTCGGGATTTAATCCCATAGAGATGATAAATCTTTGGCCTGTAAATTCAATGAATGAATATTACCTCTCGATGATCTTGAATCAGATCAATATCATGAATAACAATATCTGAACTATCAAATCAATTCGTCGTCGAGAATTGAATAGTATAACATAGGAAGTTCTTTTATCCATACCGCCCCAAACTTGGATTGCTGACCCAATCCAAAATTCCTTTATTTATTTATCATTTTTTATTATCTGTTCTTTTTTTCTCTCTAATCTATCTAGTTCCTTCTTGTACAATCATCTGATGAAGTCTCATCAAATAGCTCTTCCACTTCCAGTGGTCACATAGTGACAAACCCAAACAAACACTAAAAGCTAAATGGAAAAAGAAAGGAGTTTAGAACGAAACTATTTTTTACTTGGAAGACAAAGAAGTGTGATAAAGATGAGACCGTATAAAATGAATATTCATCAAATTTACTATTTTCCGATTTGTTCTTTCGTCGATGGGGCCTTAAAACAAAATAAAAAATAGGAAAAATGATTCATTCGCCTTTCTAAGAGGAGTAGGATCTTTGGTTGATCTGTCCTTCCCCCTCCTTTCTTCGTAGATTATTAGCCCCGGGACACCTATACCAAAAGCTCAGTGTGCAATTTGCATGAAATCTATTTTTCAACTTCAAACTAGTAAGTCAGGTTCCATAAATCCGTAGCCAGAAAAAGAAATTGTGTTTTTTTTTGTTTTTTCTGGAAAGTATTTTCTTATATTCAATTTTGTATTGGACAAGAAAGAAATTCCCTTTGTGTATGCGCGCCTCAAAAAAGTATAGTACTCGATTCCATTACATGCATCGGGGGCAATCGAAAAAGCCAGCATTTCTTAGAATACTGACTATAATGCTACCAATAATTGTACTAATCCAACCGCATATGTCTTTCTCCTACACCAAAAGGAAAGAAAAAAGAAATAAGGATTTCCCCTTTGCTTTGACAATGGAATTCTTCCCCCGGTCCCCTTCATAATCATAATAAAGGCAGAGATTTTTTGATATATTTATTGGATCCGTCGGGACTGACGGGGCTCGAACCCGCAGCTTCCGCCTTGACAGGGCGGTGCTCTGACCAATTGAACTACAATCCCAGGGAAATACGGGATCTAGCAGAAAATTTGATTCTTTTTTATCTCCGGATCGGGTATTTCTGAAGTACAAGGGGGGTTATATCATCTCATGGCGGATTGGCGAATTATTGGGCCGAGCTGGATTTGAACCAGCGTAGACATATTGCCAACGAATTTACAGTCCGTCCCCATTAACCGCTCGGGCATCGACCCAGGAAGAATAAATTTTCGACTTATTGGTAATCCATGATCAACTTCCTTTCGTAGTACCCTACCCCCAGGGGAATTCGAATCCCCGCTGCCTCCTTGAAAGAGAGATGTCCTAAACCACTAGACGATGGGGGCCTGCTTGACCAACGGCCATCATACTATGATCATAGTATGATCAGTTTTTTGAAATTGTCAATATAATCGAATGATTCTATCCGAGGGATCTTTCCCCCTTTCAGAATTAGAATTGCATAGAATTGTTTTTTATTCGTCATTGACGAATTATTCATTAGAATCGACATTATAAATCTAGTAGTAGTATTTTTTTTTTTATTATTTCAATTGAATTTAGTTCTATTATTTTAGTTTAGATTATTTAGTATTTCGAATTTTATTTAGAAATTTCTAAATAAAAAAGAAAAAAGTAATAAATACAAAAAATAGAAATAATAAGTAAGAGGAGGATTTTTTCAGGGAATGATTGGTCCGTCAGAAAAGGAAAAAGGTGTGAAATTCTATTTCTTTCACTTTCATTTGATTCATTAATTTTTTGTTGAATTGCTAGGTGTATGTACATGTATTAATCAAGTGAATTTTGTTCTGGTGGGATCCATTCAATAAAAGAAAAAAGCAATTCGAGTCGGTCTTGAAACAATTCATTGCATTTTCTCCTAGAACTTCCTAGGTAAATCCATTTTATTATTCAACAATGAGCCACTAGACACTATGTATCTAC